CAAAAAAGTCGATCCATTTATAATCTTCTGCTAGTTGAATTAATGGATCATCCAATTGAAAATGATAACAGAATGCATAGGTTGTTAGAAGGAGTTCTAACAAACATATACATATAGTATACCACTTCATTACTTTATTCCCTCTATGAGGAATAAAGAAAATGAAAGAACCTGCAAATATAGGCAAAACTACAATTATTGTTAACCAAGGAAAATAATTCGTGGTAAAGACAAGATACACTTGGACCAAAAACCCGTACCCGAAAAGAAATATAGAATTTGTTTCTTTTCGAGCGCGGGTTTTTATCGGTAAAAAAAAGAAAATGGATTAGGAATTGAAGTGGAGTTTTCTGGAATGTATCAATAAGCTAGACCCATGCTTCGAGTTGTTTCATGCCATAAATAAACTCGAACACTCAAAAAATCTGTTGGACAGGCAGATTCACATCTCTTACAACCAACACAGTCCTCTGTTCTTGGAGCAGAAGCTATTTGTTTAGCTTTACATCCGTCCCAGGGTATCATTTCTAATACATCTGTGGGACAAGCTCGAACACATTGAGTACACCCTATACATGTGTCATAAATCTTTACTGAATGTGACATTGGATCTATAAAAATTTTTCACTTTTTTAAATTTCGATCTAGTATAAACTTGTAAATGAATCACATATTCAAACTCAAACACTAGACGAATCAATGATATACCAGAATTGTTTTAATCAACCTATTCTGGATCGGTTTATAGAACACAAAAAACATCCAAAATACTTTTAGTTATTACATTTTTACAAGCATAATCACATGTTACGAACGACTACTTATTTAACAAATTTGATTGATTGATACGAGTTGATTTTCTGTTACGATAAATTGATGAAACAATCGCTGGTCCAATAGCTGCTTCAGCGGCTGCAATAGCTATAACAAAAATCGAGAAAATATTTCCTTTTAATTGACGACTATCAAAAAAATCAGAAAAAGTTACAAAGTTGAGATTAACTGCATTTAATATAAGTTCAAGACACATAAGAGCTCTAACTAAATTTCTACTCGTGATTAATCCATAGATACCAATAGAAAATAAATAGGCACTCAAAACAAGTACATGTTCGAGCATCATTAAATTGACCAACTCCTTATCAATCTTTATTTATTTTATTTCAATCTGAACAACAATTAAACTTATTTTATTGACAAAAATATAACAAATTTGAATATAAAAAATACCGAAGATTTCGTTGGGATTGCTGGTTTTATTTAAAAATTCATGATTGACGAGCCACAGCAATTGCACCTATCAAAGCAACTAAAAGAATTATCGAAATGAGTTCAAATGGAAGAAAAAAATCTGTTGATAAATGAATTCCAATTTGTTGACTATTATTTATTAAATCTTGTTCTAGAATCTGGTTTGATTTTGTAGTCCAAATAATTCCGTACCATGATGTATTGAGAATAGTAGTAATTAATGAAACAAAAATACTTGTACAAACTAAGGAAGTAACCCCATCGCCAACAGTCCAAAGATTCAAGTCTTTGTCATATTCTGAACCATTCATGAACATTACGGCAAATATGATTAACACGTTTATAGCTCCTACGTAAATAAGGAGCTGTGCAGAAGCTACAAACTGCGAGTTTGCGAGAATATAAAATAAAGATATACAAACAAGAACCAATCCCAAAGAAAAGGCAGAAAAAATTGGATTGGTAAAGAATACCACTCCGAGACCTCCTAATATAAGAACTAATCCCAGAAATACTAAAAGAAAATCATGTATTAGTCCAGGTAAATCCATTCTATGTAAAATAAAAGATAAAAAGTTTCATGATCTTTTTGACTTGACCAGGAAAATGAAATGAAGTTACTCTTGTTATGATACGTTCCTAATTGAATAAAATCCTAATGAGTTTTAATTGATGTAGACAGAATTATCGGACCAATCATATAAACCTAATAAAAATAAAATCTTTTAAATCTTTACGGTAGACAAATCTTCAATACAAATTCATCTGAAATTCTCATCAACCAACCAACTAAACAGTTGGGATTTTTAGTTCTTAGAGCAAAAATAAAATTTTTTAATTCAGATAAAAATAAAAATTTTATCAATTGGAAATTGTTCTTGAATCAAGCGATTTCTCGTTTATTTTCTATTTTAGGTGAATTCAAAATTGTTCGAATTGTATAATCATCATTTATTGATATTGGTAAACGTCCCAAAGCAATTTGATTATAGTTTAATTCGTGACGATCATACGTCGAAAGCTCATATTCTTCAGTCATTGATAAACAATTTGTGGGACAATACTCAACGCAATTACCACAAAATATACAGATTCCGAAATCAATACTGTAATTAAGCAATCGTTTTTTCCTAATCTCAGTTTCCAATTTCCAATCAACAACAGGTAGATCTATAGGACATACACGAACACATACTTCACAAGCAATGCATTTATCAAATTCAAAGTGTATTCGCCCACGAAAACGCTCTGATGTTATCAATTTTTCATAAGGATATTGAATAGTTACAGGTAAACGATTCGCGTGAGAAAGGGTAATTAGAAACCCTTGACCAATATACCGTGCCGCTCGTACTGTTTGTTGACCATAATTCATGAATCCAGTTACCATAGGGAGCATATCGTAAATATCGATAAAAAATTTTATGTTTGTTTCTTTCTCTTGTTTGAGTAAGGTGAATCGCGTAAATAGAAAATAGTAGAATTATGTATAATTCTTTAAAGTGAAAAGAGTTGGAAAGAAGTTGTTAATAATAAATTACCTAAAGAAATAGGTAAAAGAAATTTCCATCCAAGATTTAAAAGTTGGTCCATTCTTAGCCTAGGTAAAGTCCATCTTGTTGTGATAGAAATGAACAAGAAAAAATAAGTTTTAGCTAATGTAATGAAAATACCAATTGTCGTTTCAAAGACTCCATCTGTTTCATTTATTTTCAAAAGTTCAGGGTCAAATATGTATGGAATAGAGAAATTCCAACCGCCCAAGTAAAGAACTGTTACAAATAATGAAGAAACTAGTAGATTTAGATAGGAAGCAACGTAAAATAAACCAAATTTAATACCTGAATATTCGGTTTGATAACCTGCTACTAATTCTTCTTCGGCTTCTGGTAAATCAAACGGCAATCTTTCGCATTCTGCGAGAGAAGAAATTATAAAAACGATAAACCCTATAGGTTGTCGCCACAAATTCCATCCCCAAAATCCGTATTTTGATTGTGCCTCAACTATATCAATTGTACTTGAACTGTTAGATAATCATAGTCGGTGATAAGATCACTGTTATCATCGCTATTCCAGAACCGTACGTGAGATTTTTACCTCATACGGCTCCTCGAGGGTCATAAATAAATATAAGGATCGTCCAATTCAATATTCTTTCATCTTACTCCGTTTGTAGGATAAAATTGTAGGATAAAAGTACAAAGAAATTGAAAACTCCTGAATTATACCAATGAAATTCTGTCTGCTATACTTTAAAAAAGCACTTCTGAATTTATCTTTTCCTTTACTTTGTAATTGAATCCCAGTTGGGATTCTATTGGATTTTTTTCTTCAATTGAGTAAGAACTTCATCCTTAAAGAAGATACTGCTTTTAGCAATGTAAAGAGATATTTCATCTTATCATTTTTGATTACAAAACAAATACAGAGATTAATTCATGAATTATGATAAGAATTGAATCTCAATTAGTATGGATATAGAAAAGCAACACTAAAAAAAAATCTCTTTTTTTGTTGCAATTCTTTTATTTTATTCTTACTCAGAAAAAAAAGTCTTTCACAAAAGTAAAGGATTACTTCGTTCCTGATAGTCATTCATTTAATCGGTGGATAGGAGCATACTCTGGATCGGAATTATGGGGAGTACGACTTGATCATTTCTACCAAATTAAAGCCCCAATTAGTATTTCTTTTAGATAATCAAAATGGATTTTCGGATAACTTACATAATCTCTATTACTAATCCTTTGTGTATCTTGGTGTTCCTAATCATCCACTCCTTTTTTTGGAATCTCCGTATCATGTATGGTAACATATACAAAGGATAGTAAAAACTCCATAGAGTTTTTCTTTTCAACCCGCTTCAAGAGATGATGACTAATCAATTCGTCTTGGGGGAACCCCTTTGAGGTTTACTTTCACTTAACTCTTGTACATAGAACATGAGACTCAACTTTTTTACAGCAAATTGAAAAGCTGTTTTTTTTTCACTCATCTAACTATCTAGTTTAGTTCATCAACCCGAATAGTGAATAACATTACTCTGAAGTGAAGGGTGAATCAAAAAAAAAGATATCTATTCAATGTATTAAGGTTCATTCTTAAAAACCGAGAAATGAAATAAAAGAAATGTTGATGTCCTAACGAATCACACGTAGAGATATTGATAACACACATAGAGTTAATGGTATTTCATAACTAATCGATTGGGCAGCAGCCCGTAGACCACCTAAAAAAGAATATTTATTATTTGATCCATATCCTGACATAAGAAGTCCAATCGGAGCAATACTTGAAATGGCGATCCATAAAAAAACACCAATACTTAGATCGGCTAGAACAAGACGGTAACTAAAAGGAATTACTGAATAACTTAATAGAATTGATATGACTGCTATTGAAGGGCCGACACTGAATAAGCTCGTATCTCCTCTAGATGGAAGAAGGTTCTCTTTGAAAAGTAGTTTTGTCCCATCCGCTAAAGCTTGAAGAATTCCCAAAGGGCCGGCATATTCAGGTCCAATACGTTGTTGTATCCCTGCAGATATTTCTCTTTCTAACCACACAATTACGAGTACACCTATTGTAATTCCCAATACAAGAATCACAATAGGAACAAGCATCCATACGGTCTCATATATCTCTTTTAAAGATTCTAATCTCGAAAAAGAATTGATAGCTTGTACTTCTGTTGTATCAATTATCATTTCAACGATCAACTTCCCCCATAATGATATCTATGCTACCTAGTATCGTCATAATATCAGCCAATTTCATTCTTTTAACTAACTTAGGAAGAATTTGCAAATTAATAAAACCCGGCGGGCGGATTTTCCATCTCCAAGGAAAAACACTTTGATCTCCTATCAAATAAATTCCCAATTCCCCTTTTGGAGCTTCAACTCTTACATAAAGCTCTTGTTTTGACAATTCAAAAGTCGGAGACGGTTTTTTACTAATAAATCGATATTCAAAATCATTCCATTCAGGATCTCGTGCTCTATTAAAGCGACGACTTTCTAAATTCTCATAGGGACCCCCCGGAATTCCTTCTAAAGCTTGTTGAATAATTTTTATGGATTCCGCCATTTCACTAATTCGTATTAAATAACGAGCTAATGAATCTCCTTCTTTTTGCCATTGGATTTCCCAATCCAATTCGTCGTAACACTCATAATGATCAACTTTACGAAGATCCCATTTGATTCCGGAAGCTCGTAGCATTGGTCCTGATAAACCCCAATTTATTGCTTCTTCTCCGCTAATAATGCCTACTCCTTCAACTCTTTCTAAAAAAATAGGATTTCGTGTAATAAGCTTTTGATATTCAGTAATCCCGGTTAAAAAATAATCACATAAGTCCAAACATTTATCTATCCAGCCATAAGGCAGATCAGCCGCTACTCCTCCAATACGAAAATAATTATGCATCATTCTCATCCCGGTGGCAGCTTCAAATAGATCATATATTAATTCTCTTTCTCTGAAAATATAGAAAAAGGGTGTCTGTGCACCAATATCTGCCATAAAAGGTCCAAGCCATAACAAATGAGAAGCTATCCGACTTAATTCCAACATAATCGTTCTTATATAACTAGCTCTTTTAGGTACTTGAATATTTCCTAATTGCTCTGGTGCATTTACAGTTATTGCTTCTGTGAACATAGTAGCTAAATAATCCCAACGTGTTACATAAGGCAGATATTGTATAATTGTTCGGTTTTCCGCAATTTTTTCCATCCCTCTGTGTAAATAACCTAATATGGGTTCACAGTCAATAACATCTTCACCATCTAAAGTAACGATGAGTCGAAGAACACCATGCATTGATGGGTGGTGAGGACCCATATTGACTATCATGAGGTCTTTTCTTTTAGTTGGTACAGTCATAGGGTTTTCCCGGATTTCTTCTTCCATGAATTGCTGAAAATAAAAAGAAATTTATCAAAATTAAAGCTCGAATAAATAAAAAACTTAAAAATGACTCTTCAAATTAACGTCTTTTTAGCTCTCGAATATTCAATTTACTGATTAATTCTTTATAACGTATTGTATTTTTTTTTGACAAATAAGCCAGCAGGCGTTGGCGTTTTCCCAGAATTTTCCGTAGACCTCTCTGAGATGAATAGTCTTTTTTGTGGAATTCCAAATGTGAAGTAAGTCTCCGTATCTTTTTGGTAAAACGGAATACTTGAAATTCAACAGATCCTCGGTTTTCTTCTTTTTCTTCTTGCGAAATAAAAGATATGAATGAATTTTTTGCCATAAAAAATTCTTATACTTCCTATTTTACGAATATTAATTTTACTGATCAGTAATAATAATGGGGAACTATTTGAATCTGGTATACACAAATTTCCTTATTGATTTATTTCTGGATCTAATTGATCCATCAGTGAATTAGTATCATGTATCAGAATGGACTGTAAGACAAGGCGTGTGTGCATTTATTTCATTTATATATTCAATATATATATTGGTATAGGATATATATAGTATACTAGGGAATAAATAATACAAAAGTTTCATTAATGAATTTTCTATTGTGGATACATATGTATTCTTAACATATTGAACCGACTACCATTATTAGTATTAAACCAATAGCGATTCATACAAGCTAAATCTTCTACTCGATAATTGGGCCAAAGAAATAATTTAAATTGAATTAATTTTATTTGATCTCTGTGAAGATCTTTCTTTTCATACAAAAATTGACCACAATTTTTGATTCTGTTGAAAGATATTGTATTTTTATCTATAGAATTTATATTCTTTGAATTAAAACAAATTAAGATTCGTAATTCTCTCCGACGTCTAGATGAGAAAATATTTTCAGAAATAAGCAAATCGTACTTATTTTTTGCTATTTTTTTCATTCGATTTTGTTGTTTTACAATTAATTCTTTCTTATCAACATTTTCTCTATATTTTTTTTGATTATTTTGGTCTTTATATTTGGGAACCAATGAAATACCTATGGTTTGATACATAATAAATTGTCCGTCACTTTTTACAGATAGACGAAGGGGTTCTATAATAAATATTCCTTTTTTGATCAATTCTGTAAAAGTGAAATCTTTCTGCATCAGCATTATATCCAGATGAAATTCTTTCCTTTCAATCGAGGATATAGCAATTTTTTTAGGATTTATCAATCTAAGCAAGAGACAATATACCTTGATATTATTGATCAGATCTTCGTTCAAAAGATTATTCCATCTAAATTGAAAAAGCAAATACTTTTTTCGCAGGAAATCAAATTCTGTTTCCGTACTGCTTTTTTCTTGTTTTTTCTTAGTACGTTTTTTTATATCTGGTCTTGTATAATCTTCGTAAATCTCATTTTGTTGGGTTGAGAGAACCAATTCAAGGTTTCGCTGGTTTTGGGCATCTAATAAAAGATTTGGGTGACTTATAGGTTCTTTTTCTTCTTGATTCCTATTTGTTAATTCAAAAAAATTTTTTTTATTGGATGGTATAAGGGTATCTTTTTTTTGCTTTCGATTCATGTTTTTAATTTGACTCAAATTTTTGCGTACGTTAAAATTAAAAAACAGTGACTGAATTGGTATAACCCACGGTTTTTGTTTATATGCATTGTAAAATAATACAAATTCAGGAAAGAACCAACGATTCAGATTGGATATGGGGCAGTTTAATATTTCGTCATTCAGTCTCATCCAATCAAAAAGTTTTTTTTTTTGATTGGATGCGTTGATTTCTTTAGGAATTATGAAATAAAAATGACCTTTTTTATCCATTTTATCAAGAATTTGATAATTATGAGTATCAGTCTTAGTATTTTGCTTATTGTTGGTACTGATATCGAGCCAGGTTTCAATGTCGACTTTATTTCTAAGACAAAAATTTATAATTGTCCAATCAAAATATTTTCTATCTGGATTTTTCTCTATATCCATAAAATTTTTGAATTCTAGAGAATTAGTGATAGGAATACTCTCCCACATATCAACAAATTTTTTTTTCTGTGTGTTATAGTTATAAGTATCAGAAATTTGTTGATTCTTATTTACTTGAAATGGTAACCCATAATTATTTGAGTCCTTATTATTTTCAGAATAAATAAATTGATATGATAAAAAATCATATCTATAAATTTTTTGAAAATTTTCTTTGTTATTTGGCCATACTATTAAGTGGGTTTTAGAATCCTTTTCTTTTTGATATGAATTTTTTGTTTTCAAATATTTATTGTCAACCTTACAAAGTTCATTGATTTTAATTTGCCACTTTTGTGGTACTAAATAAAACCATTTTAAATGAGAAAAATCGTATTGATAATGATTTTTTAACCAATTTTTCCATTTATTCCTTCCATAATTTGTATAATTTAATTTTGAAGGAATTATTCCGTGTGTTCGAAAAGAATCTTTTATTTCATTTTTAAGAAATAAAGATGTTCCAGGATATTGAATAACAGATCTGAACTTATACAAGTTCATAACTTGGGTTTGTGATAATTTGTAAAATACATAAGCTTGTGAGAGGGAGGATAAACTAAGAAATATTTTAGAATTATTAATATTATTATTCAAAAGTGAAAGTGATTTTTTTATAGTCGAAATAAATGAGATTTTATTTTGATTTCTTTTATCAAGTCTTTTTTGATTTTTTTCATTATTGTAAATGTATTTATCAATGGATTGTTTTATTAACTCAAGAAAAAATTGTGCATTCACCCTGGAAATATTACTGATACATGCAAATATATCTATGTATATCCTTTCCCTGAAAAATTTTATAAAATAATGTGATTTACGGATTAATCGAACAGTTCTTCTTTTAAATATCTGAAAAATATTTTTTTGTATTTCTAATCTTTTAGTACTAGAATTTGTTTTGGTAGGACTAATATTGATTTTGATAGGACTAAAGACTTCTTTTTTGTCTTTTGTAATTCTTTCTATTTTATTTCTGATTGTACTTGTTCTATCAGTTAAATCTTTTAGTTTTTTTTCTATGAGTAAATAATTTGTCCAATCAATGGATCGAATTTTAATCGATGATTTATGAATAATTGGATTATTTATTATAGAATCTTTTTCGTTATTTATTTCACTCGAATCGTCGTTCCATGCGAATACTAAAATTGGATTTACTTTTGAAAGTTGTTTTATTAGGATTTTTATAAATTGAAAGTTTTTTAGAATCCATTTTTCTTTTGGGACCTTTATATAAAATTTTGTTTGTTTCTTTTGAAATTTTATAATTTTTTTTTCGAGTTTTTTAAAAATGGGTTTAAAAAAGGAATGTTTTTTGCGGGGAGAACCAAAAGGAAAATCTGTTTCCATTCCCCAAATTGTTAAAAAACAAAAATAATCTTTTGTGTGTTTTTCTTTCTTTGGATCTTTCTGAGAAGGCTTAGATTTATGCCAAGGTTTCAACCGGAAAGGAAATAGTATCTTTATCTGAATACCGTCTCTTAACCAATTTTTAGGAAATTCTGTTTCGGATAATTGAACACCATTATAGGTGCAGTTGACGTGTTTTTCTCGATGCCATTCCGTTATATCTTCAGACCATTCGGGACGTTGGAAAAATAATAGACGACCAATATTTTTAGCTATTATCAATAAAGGCAATAAAAAATATTTTCTAATAATTGACTGCATTACTAACATCAACCCCCTTATTGTTTGGGCAAAAAGAATGGTATCCCAGGTTTCTGCAATTTTGATTCGTGCGTCTTCTTTTCTTTCATCCTTTTCCTCTTTTTGTTCGT